TATTCTTTTTTCTTCCTTAATTCATTATTCCATGAATTCCTCAAAACGAGGCTCATCAAAATGCAAAATCTAAGACTACTATAAGACTACTAATAAAATAAGAAAAAAATTCGAACGATTAAATTACTTCTCCCGAATATCCAACTGACTTATTAATTTCTTATAACGTACTCTATTTTTCTTTGCCAAATAAGCCAGCAAACGTTGACGTTTTCCCAAAAGTCTTCGTAGACCTCTTTCCGATGAAAAATCTTTTTTGTGTAATTCCAAATGTGAAGCAAGTCTCCGTATCTTATTGGTGAAACTGAATACTTGAAATTCAACAGAACCCCTGTTTTCTTGTTTTTCTTCTTTAACCATAAATCAAAAAATTTTTCTACCTCCTTTCTTTTTCATATATTTTTCTGATCAGGAAAAATAAAAAATTATGTCAGTTATTTTTAAGTTATTCGAATCTCGTACACACAAAAATTTGCAATTATTCATCTACTGCTGGAATCTATAATTTGGATTTATTTTATCGATGCAAATTGGATTTGGATAGAAGGGTACATTCTTTTATTTTAGATCGAAGAAATGTTTCTTCGATCTAAAATAAAAGAATTTTGCTGATTTATTTATTGCTATATCCAATTTATCGAATTGATACACCATTTAATTGATATCATTTAGCAAAATGAAACACAGCATATGTATCCATCTTTTGGCTCGAGAATTTCACGGGAGAGAGATATAGTATAAGAAATAGGCTATTAAGTAACTCTAAATGAATTGTGGATACATCTGTATCCTTAACATACTGAAACGACTGCCATTATTCGTATCAAAGCAATAGCGATTCTTAAAAGCTAAATCTTGTAATCAATGGTAGGCCAATAATGAATTTTTTTGCATATGTATTAAGTTTTTTGCATATGTATTAAGACGCTTGGTCTGATTTCGAAATTGTCCAGAGTTTTTTATGTTGTTTTCATTACAAAATGATGGATCTCCTTCCGTAACTTTCCAATTACGAGTACGAGAATTGAAAGACATGAAAATTCTCAATTCTCTACAGCGTCTAGGAGATAGATAGAATATTTTCAGGAACAAGAAAATCAGAAGAATCTTTTTCTCTATTCACTACCATTCCGCGTCTTCGACTTCTATTAGTTTCTTTTCTTCTTTAATGCAATAGCTATAGTTTGATTTTGATATAGAATCCATTTCTCAAAGTAATGAAAACCATTCTCTTATAGGAAATGGTTCGAAAATCGCTATTCCACCTTTTAGGTTTAGGTATCGTGAAAAGTGATACCTGTGAAGATCGTGCATTTCAGTCACATTCAGATCCGTTTTTCGAGTTCATGATATAACCAAATTGGATGGATCTTCCACCCGTTTAGCTAAGAAAGAATCGATGCGGAGGTGGATAATAGATCGATATGAAGATCATGAGCTGCCCCATAATGAAACCACCAGTAGTCGCGAATATCTCCTTCTTCCCTAACCCAAGATTGGAGAAAGAAGATCTAAGAGGGATCTATGTAGAATGTGGTCAGAAATCCATAATAGAGTCCGACCACAACGACCGAATTAATTATCCTCATCGAGAAACTTAGACTACTAAGTAGAAAAGATTTGAAAATCATGGCATGGGTCTCTTTTTTTCTTTCTTTAGAGTTTTCTATATGCACAATTTCTCGATGTTTCGATGAGAATTTCTTGACTTTCCATATATAGAAAGAGATAGACTATAAATGGCATCTCTTATGTCAATAAGACCAAAGGGATGGATATTAAATGATAGGAAGTGCTAGGAAGTGAAATAGAATGAAATAGAGCCACTTTGGACTTCCCTATGAAATGAGGCATGGAACGGAGCCACTAGGAAGAAATTCCGGGAGTTACGAAAGAAGCTTCGGACTCATATTGTTCATGGGTTGAGAGCGGGAGTTGAACTCTAGGAGGTCGAATCTCCCCTTGTTCCTCAGTAGCTCAGTGGTAGAGCGG